GTTTGGCAACTTTTTTTGAAATGATACAAAGGAAAATGTCTCTGTTCAGAAAAGAAGAATCCCCTTCTAATGAATTTTATAATCAGTGGAGTTATAGAAATGAACATAAAAAGAAAAAGTTAAACAATAAATTTTTAAATAGAGTAAAAGCTCTCGACAAAACTCTAAATAAAGAATTTTTTGTTCTGAATGTACTCGAAAAAAGAACTAGATTGTGTAATGATAAGACTAAAAAAGAATACTTAACAAAAATATATGATCCTTTCTTGAATGGACCCTACCGGGGACGGATCAAAAAATTGTTTACACCTTCAATCATAAATGAAGCTTCTATAAAAAATTACAGAGAAAGGGTTTGTATAAATAAAATTCATGGTATCCTTCTTATTATTAATTACTTAGAATTTGAACAAAAAACAAATCCATTTGATATAAATGATAGAAAATCATTAGTAACAGAAATTGGTTATTTATTGAATTTAATCAATGAATTGGCTGTAAAATCAACATCAAGTTTAAATTTTCAAAGACTTTTTTTAGTTCCAGAACACGAACAAGTAAGAATTCATTCAGAGGATCAATTAAAAATTTTAAATTTTTTATTCAATGCAGTTAGAACTGTTCCGAACGATAAAACAATAAAAAAAAAATCTATTGGAATAAAAGAAATTAATAAAAAAGTTCCTCGGTGGTCATACAAATTAATCAACGATTTAGAACAACAAGAGGGAGAAACCGAGGAAAGTGTGGTAGAGGATCATGAGATTCGTTCAAGAAAAGCCAAACGCGTAGTGATTTTTACTGATAACCACCAGAATACTGATGCTTATACGAATACCCAAGAAACTAATAATACTGATCAAACAGACGAAATTGCTTTAATACGTTATTCACAACAATCGGACTTTCGTCGAGACATAATCAAAGGCTCTATGCGCGCTCAAAGGCGTAAAACAGTTACTTGGAAACTTTTTCAAGCAAATGTGCATTCCCCCCTTTTTTTGGACCGAATAGACAAATCTTTTTATTTTTTTTTTGATATTTCAGCGCGTATGAAAATAATTTTTAGAAATTGGATGCGGAAAAACACAGAATTTTCGGATTATACAGAGAAAAAAAAAGAAGAGGACAAAAAAGAAGAAGACAAAAGAAAGGAGAAAGCGCGTATAGAAATAGCAGAAGCCTGGGATAGTATTTTACTTGCTCAAGTAATAAGAGGTTTTTTGTTAGTAACCCAATCAATTCTTAGAAAATATATTATATTACCTTCATTGATAATAGCTAAAAATATAGTCCGTATACTATTATTTCAATTTCCTGAATGGTCTAAGGATTTAAGGGATTGGAATAGAGAAATGCATGTTAAATGTACCTATAATGGCGTTCAATTATCAGAAAAAGAATTTCCAAAAAACTGGTTAACGGACGGTATTCAGATCAAGATCCTATTTCCTTTTCGTCTTAAACCGTGGCACAGATCTAAACTACAAGCCCCTTATAATGATCCAATGAAAAATAAGGATCAAAAAAATGATTTTTGCTTTTTAACAATTTTTGGAATGGAAACTGAACTACCTTTTGGTTCTCCCAGAAAACAACTTTCATTTTTTGAACCCATTTTTAAAGAACTAAAAAAAAAATTGAAAAAGAAATGTTTTATAATTCTAAGAATTTTAAAAGAACAAACAAAATTGTTTCTAAATGTCTCAAAAGAAACAAAAAAATGGATCATTAAAAGTATTCTGTTTATAAAAGAAATAATAAAAGAACTCTCAAAAATAAACCCAATTACATTATTTGGATTTGGATTGAGAGAAATAGAAGTATATGAATTGAGTGAAACTAAAAAAGATTCGATAATTGGTAATCGGATGATTCCTGAATCGTCGATTCAAATTATATCTCAGGGTTGGACAAATTATTCATTAACAGAAAAAAAAATGCAAGATCTAACTGATAGAACAAATACAATCATAAATCAAATAGAAAAAATTACAAAAGAAAATAAAAAAGGATTTATAACTCCAGATATAAATTTTAGTTCTAACAAAATAAGTTATGATGATAAAAGATCAGAATCACAAAAAAATATTTGGCAGATATTAAAAAGGCAAAATGTTAGATTAATCCTTAAGTCACATTATTTTATAAAATATTTCATTGAAAGGATATACATAGATATCTTTCTATGTATCATTAATATTCCTAGCATCAATACAAAACTTTTTCTTGAATCAACAAAAAAAATTATTAATAAATACATTAACGATAATGAAGTAAATCACGAAAGAATTGATAAAACAAATCAAAGTGTAATTCCCTTTATTTCGACTATAAAAAAGTCACTTACTAATATTAGTAACAAGAATTCAAAGACTTTTTGTGACTTATCTTACTTTTCACAAGCATATGTATTTTACAAATTATCACAAACTCAACTTATTAACTTATATAAGTTAAAATCTGTATTTCAATATAACGGAATGTCTCTTTTTCTTAAGAATGAAATAAAGGATTTTTTTGTTGTAACACAAGAACTATTTCATTCCGAATTAAGACATAAGAATCTCCGCAATTATGGAATGAATCAATGGACAAATTGGTTAAGGAGTCAGTATCAATGTGATGTATCTCACATTAAATGGTCTAGATTAGTACCACAAAAATGGCGAAATATATTCAATCAACACTGTATGGCTCAAAATAAAGATTTATGTGATTTATATGAAAAGGATCAATTAATTAACTACGAAAAAAATTTTGAAACAGATTCATTACTGAATCAAAAAGATAATTTAAAAAAACGATATAGATATGATCTTTTAGCATATAAATTTATTAATTATGAAGATAAGAAGGACTCTTATATTTATGGATCACCATTACAAGTAAAAAATAACCAAGATATTTTTTATAATTACAACACACATACACAAAAATCATTTAATATGCCGGAAGGTATTCCTATTATCCCTATCAATAATTATCTAGTAGAAGATGATATTAGAGATATGGAGATAAATCCAGATAGAAAATATTTTGATTGGAGAATTTTACATTTTTGTCTTAAAAATAAGGTCGATATTGACGCCTGGATCGATATTGATACTGACACTAACAGTAATAAATATACTAAGACTAGGGTTAATAAGTATCAAATAATTGATAAAATCAATAAGAGGGGTCCTTTTTATCTCACGATTCAGCAAGATCAAGAAATCAACCTATCCAATCAAAAAGGGTTTTTTGATTGGATGGGGATGAATGAAGAAATACTAAGTTGTCCCATATCAAATATGGAATTTTGGTTCTTCCCAGAATTGGGGATACTTTATAATACGTATAAAATTAAACCGTGGGTTATACCAATTAAATTACTAGTTTTAAATTCTAATATAAATGAAAATGTTAGTAAAAACAAAAGCATCACTGGAAATAAAAAAAGAGATCCTTTTATATCAATATCGGAGAATTCAAAAAAATCTTTTGAATTAGAAAACCGAAATCAAGGGGAAAAAGAATACGCGGGCCAAGCGGATTTTAAATCAGCCCTTTCAAACCAAGAAAAAGATGTTGAAGAAGATTATACGGGATCGTACATGAAAAAACATAGAAATAAAAAGCAATACAAGATCAATACAAAAGCGGAGTTTGATTTCTTCCTAAAAAGGTATTTGCATTTTCAATTGAGATGGGATGATTCTTTAAATAAAAAAATAATCAATAACATCAAAGTATATTGTCTCCTGCTTAGACTGATAAATCCAAGAGAAATTACTATATCCTCTATTCAAAGGGGCGAAATGAGTCTGGATATTCTGATGATTAAGAAAGATTTAACTCTTACAGAATTGATTAAAAGGGGAATTTTGATTATTGAACCAATTCGTCTATCTATAAAAAATGATGGAAATTTTATTATGTATCAAACCATCGGTATTTCATTAGTTCATAAAAGTAAACACCAAATTAATCAAAGATACCGAGAAAAAAAACATGCTGATAAGAATTCTAATGAAGCCATTACAAAACATCAAAAGATGACTGGAAATAGAGATAAAAATCATTATGATTTGTTTGTTCCTGAAAATATTTTATCACCTAGACGTCGTAGAGAATTGAGAATTCTAATTTGTTTCAATTCTGAGAATAGACATAGAAATGCAGCATTTTGTAATGGGAATAAGGTAAACAGTCAAGTTTTGGATAAAAGCAAAAAATATAAAAAAAAACTTATTAAATTTAAGTTATTTCTTTGGCCCAATTATCGATTAGAAGATTTGGCTTGTATGAATCGTTATTGGTTTAATACCAATAATGGCAGTCGTTTCAGTATGGTAAGGGTACATATGTATCCGCGATTGAAAATGCATTAATAGTACATTTTTGATATATTTCCCATACCATATCTGGTCTATGACGACAAAGAGATGCACACATGCATTGTCTTACATTCCACTGATACACGATACTAATTCAATGACATATCAATTTGATCTAGAAATAAATAAACAAAATATTCTTATTTTAGGTCTAAATTTTTATCTTTTGTGAGTGGAGAAAACAACCATCCTTTATGTATACCCTTTCAAATCCAAATAAAATTTACAAATTAAAAATTTAATTTTATTAAAAAAAAATTATAAATTAATAACAAAATTAAGATTTTTGTATATACAAAATAAAAATGAGAGGCATTATTATTACTGATCAATAAAGATATCTATCAATAAAAATTTATTAAAATAAAAAGAGAGGGCGAGAAGATTTCATTTTATGGTAAAAAATTCATTCATCTCAGTTATTTCACAAGAAGAAAAAGACGAAAACAGAGGATCTGCTGAATTTCAAATAGTTAGTTTCACCAATAGGATACGAAGACTTACTTCACATTTAGAATTACACAAAAAAGACTATTTATCTCAGAGAGGTTTACGTAAAATTCTGGGAAAACGTCAACGACTGCTGTCTTATTTGTCAAAGAAAAATAGAATATGTTATAAAGAATTAATTAATCGGTTGGATATTCGGGAGTCAAAAACCCGTTAATTTGAAAAGGCATTTTGAATTATTTGATTTATTAGATCTTGAATTTTAATGAACTTTTTTTTCGTTTTCAGCAATTCATGAAAGAATGAATCGAGGAAAAACCGATGAATATACCAGCTACAAGAAAAGACCTCATGATAGTCAATATGGGCCCCCACCACCCATCAATGCATGGTGTTCTTAGACTCATCATTACTCTAGATGGTGAAGATGTTATTGATTGTGAACCAATATTGGGTTATTTACACCGAGGGATGGAAAAAATTGCGGAAAACCGAACAATTATACAATATTTGCCTTATGTAACACGTTGGGATTATTTAGCTACTATGTTCACAGAAGCAATAACTGTAAATGGACCGGAACAGTTGGGAAATATTCAAGTACCTAAAAGAGCTAGCTATATCAGAATAATTATGTTGGAGTTGAGTCGTATAGCTTCTCATCTGTTATGGCTTGGTCCTTTTATGGCGGATATTGGTGCACAAACTCCCTTTTTCTATATTTTCAGAGAAAGAGAATTAGTATATGATCTATTCGAAGCTGCCACCGGTATGAGAATGATGCATAATTATTTTCGTATCGGAGGAGTAGCGGCCGATCTACCTCATGGTTGGATAGATAAATGTTTGGATTTCTGCGATTATTTTTTAACAAGAGTTGCTGAATATCAAAAACTTATTACACGAAATCCTATTTTTTTAGAACGAGTCGAGGGAGTAGGCATTATTGGTAGAGAGGAAGTAATAAATTGGGGTTTATCGGGACCAATGCTGCGAGCTTCCGGAATACAATGGGATCTTCGTAAAGTTGATCATTATGAGTGTTACGACGAATTTGATTGGGAGGTACAGTGGCAAAAAGAAGGAGATTCATTGGCTCGTTATCTAGTCCGAATTGGTGAAATGATAGAATCTATAAAAATTATTCAACAGGCTCTGGAAGGAATTCCAGGGGGACCCTATGAGAATTTAGAAATACGATACTTTGATAGAGAAAGGAATCCGGAATGGAATGATTTTGAATATCGATTTATTAGTAAAAAGCCCTCTCCTACATTTGAATTGCCGAAACAAGAACTTTATGTGAGAGTCGAAGCCCCAAAGGGAGAACTGGGAATTTTTCTGATAGGGGATCAGAGCGGTTTTCCTTGGAGATGGAAAATTCGCCCCCCGGGTTTTATCAATTTGCAAATTCTTCCTCAGTTAGTTAAAAGAATGAAATTGGCTGATATTATGACGATACTAGGTAGTATAGATATCATTATGGGAGAAGTTGATCGTTGAAATGATAATTGATATACCAGAAGTACAAGAGATTGATTCTTTTTCTAGATTAGAGTTTTTGAAAGAGGTTTATGGAATTATATGGGTGCTTATTCCTATTTTTACTCTTGTATTGGGAATCACAATAGGCGTACTGGTAATTGTATGGTTAGAAAGAGAAATATCCGCAGGGATACAACAACGTATTGGACCTGAATACGCCGGCCCTTTGGGAATTCTTCAAGCTCTAGCAGATGGGGCAAAACTCGTTTTCAAAGAAAATCTTCTTCCATCTAGGGGGGATACCCGTTTATTCAGTATCGGGCCATCCATAGCAGTCATATCAATTTTAGTAAGCTATTCAGTAGTTCCTTTTGGCTATCACCTTGTTTTAGCGGATCTCAATATCGGCGTTTTTTTATGGATTGCCATTTCCAGTATTGCTCCAATTGGACTTCTTATGTCAGGATACGGGTCAAATAATAAATATTCCTTTTTAGGTGGTCTACGAGCTGCTGCTCAATCGATTAGTTATGAAATACCATTAACTTTATGTGTGTTATCAATATCTCTACGTGCGATTCGTTGATACATAGACATAAACTTTTCTTTATTCCTTCCTTTCAAAGAAAGGGTTGGAATGAATTAAGTAGCTATCTTCATTTTTTTTATTCATTATTCGGGTTGATGAACTAAATCAAATAGTTATATGAGTGAAAGAAAACAGCTTATATATAAATTCGCAGTAAAAAGATTGAGTCTCATTTTCTATGTATAAGAGTTAGAGAGTTAAGCGGAAATAAACATAAACAGAAGCGACCGTTTCCCCCAAGATTGGTTGATTAGTCATCCTGACTTGAAGCGGGCTCAAAAGATCAACCGTATTGAGTTTTCACTATCATTTGTATGTATTACCACAGCGGGGGGTTGCGCAAAAACGAGTGGGTGGTTAGAAACACCAAGATATGTAAAGGATTAGTAATGGAGATTATGTAAATTCTCCAAAAGGACATTTTTACATAATATAGAATACTCATTGGGGCTTTAAATTGGTAGAAATGATCAGGCAATACTCCCCACGACATGATTCCAATCCAGAGTATGCTCCTATCCACCGATTAAATAAATAACTATTGGGAACGAAATAATCCTTTACTTTATTTTGTAAGCCCCCTTTTTCTCAGAAATAGAAAGAAGAATAGGAACGAAAAAAAGAGAAAGAAATCCAATTCCAATAAAAAAATAAAAAAGATATCTTTTTTATTTTTTTCTTTCCCAGATACATATTAATAGGTATAGAATTTGTGTCATAATTCATGAATTAATTATAGAATTTTTTTCGTACGTGAAATCAACGGGTTATTGATATTTCTACAAGAAGTATTTTATTGAACAATTAAGTTATTACTCAACAAAGAAGAATTAAAATTCTTATTGAAATTATTAAAGATTAAAGAAAGGGTGAGATCAATTCAGAAGTACTTTTTTTATTTATTATTAAATATTAAATAATTATAACAGACAGAATTCAATTGGTCTAATTTAGGACCGTCCAATAGATTTTGACTTTATCCATCCTACAAACGTATCAAGATAAAATCATACTGACGCGATCCTTAGATTTATTTCTGGCCTTCAAGGAGCCGTATGAGGTGAAAATCTCATGTACGGTTCTGTAATAGCGATGGTAACAGTAATGGTATCACCGACTATAATTATCTAACAGTTCAAGTACAATTGATATAGTTGAGGCGCAATCAAAATACGGTTTTTGGGGATGGAATTTGTGGCGTCAGCCTATAGGGTTTATCATTTTTATCATTTCTTCCCTAGCAGAATGCGAGAGATTACCTTTTGATTTACCAGAAGCAGAAGAAGAATTAGTAGCAGGTTATCAAACCGAATACTCGGGTATAAAATTTGGTTTATTTTATGTTGCTTCCTATCTAAACCTATTAGTTTCTTCATTATTTGTAACAGTTCTTTACTTGGGAGGTTGGAATATCTCTATTCCGGACATATATGTTTCTGAGCTTTTTGAAATAAATAAAACATGTGGAGTTTTTGGAGCGACAATTGGTATCTTTATTACATTAGCTAAAACTTATTTGTTCTTGTTCATTCCTATCACAACAAGATGGACTTTACCGAGGCTAAGAATGGACCAACTATTGAATCTTGGATGGAAATTTCTTTTACCTATTTCTCTCGGTAATCTATTATTAACAACTTCTTCCCAACTCTTTTCGCTGTAAGGGAAATTTACAACTTGTCTCAAACAAGAGAAATAAACAAACATAAAATTATTCATAATATATATTAACGATATGTTCTCTATGGTAACTGGGTTCATGAATTATGGTCAACAAACAGTACGAGCTGCAAGGTACATTGGTCAAAGTTTCATGATTACTTTATCTCACGCAAAGCGTTTACCCGTAACTATTCAATATCCTTATGAAAAATTAATCACCGCGGAGCGTTTCCGCGGTCGAATCCATTTTGAATTTGATAAATGTATTGCTTGTGAAGTATGTGTTCGTGTATGTCCTATAGATCTACCTGTTGTTGATTGGAAATTGGAAACTGATATTCGCAAGAAACGGTTGCTTAATTACAGTATTGATTTCGGAGTCTGTATATTTTGTGGTAATTGTGTTGAGTATTGTCCAACAAATTGTTTATCAATGACTGAAGAATATGAACTTTCTACTTATGATCGTCACGAATTGAATTATAATCAAATTGCTTTGGGTCGTTTACCAATGTCAGTAATTGATGATTATACAATTCGAACAATTTTTTATTCGCCTCAAAAAAAATAAGTAAATCTCTTGATTAAAGAATAATTTATAATTACTTTACTAATACTATTACTTTACTAATAAATAATACTAAGGTTCAGTTTTGATCTAATCTAAAGGAATCGGGTTTCTTTCGTTTTGTTTGGTCAATAACTACAAATCCCAACTATTGATTAGTTGGTTAAGAATCACGTCTTAATTTGGATTGAAAATCCATTAATTAATATATCTGTAATTATTTTTACATATATAGTTTCAAATTAGAACTACTCTTTCAGATAACGAATTAAATTAGTCCAATAATTGTACTTACATTTATTCATATCCCTTAGTATTTATTTACTTAGGATTTAATTAGGAATTGCTCAAAAATTATAAATTTTTTTTCTGTTCGGATTTCAATAAGGTCATGAAAAACATTTCGATTTATTTATCTCTTATTTTACATATAATGGATTTGCCCGGACCAATACATGATTTTCTTTTAGTCTTTCTGGGATCGGTTCTTATACTAGGAGGTATGGGAGTGGTATTATTTACCAACCCCATTTATTCTGCCTTTTCATTGGGACTGGTTCTTGTTTGTATATCCTTATTCTATATTCTATTAAACTCCTATTTTGTAGCTGCTGCACAACTCCTTATTTACGTGGGAGCTATAAATGTTTTAATCGTATTTGCTGTGATGTTTATGAATGGTTCAGAATATTACAAAGATTTGAATCTTTGGACCGTTGGGGATGGGGTTACTTTGCCAATTTGTACAAGTATTTTTGTTTTACTCATGATTACTATTACAGATACGTCATGGTACGGGATTATTTGGACTACAAGATCAAACCAGATTATAGAACAAGATTTGATAAGTAATAGTCAACAAAT